TTTCTATTAGAAGGAAGAAAGAAAAGAAGTCAAAATTCGTCTTTATTGAAAAATCGAAGAAAAAGCCCTTTCGTTAGAAGTTAGAAAAAACCTGTTATGAAAAAGAATAGGAAAAAAGAAAGAGGACTGGAATCTATACATTGATTCTTTTTTTTCGCAATTTTTTTGAACCGTATGCATCAAAAGGTGCATGTACGGTTCCTAAGGGATACAATTTTACCCTAATCAACCGACTTTATCGAGAAAGATTACTTTTTTTAGGCCAAGAAGTGGATAGCGAGATCTCGAATCAACTTATTGGTCTTATGGTATATCTCAGTATTGAGGATGATACCAAAGATCTGTATTTGTTTATAAACTCTCCCGGCGGATGGGTAATACCTGGAGTAGCTATTTATGATACTATGCAATTTGTGCGACCAGAGGTCCATACAATATGCATGGGATTAGCCGCGTCAATGGGATCTTTTATCCTGGTTGGAGGAGAAATTACCAAACGTCTAGCATTCCCTCACGCTTGGCGCCAATGAGGTTTTTTTATTTGAGAGAAAAAAGAAAACTATGCCTTCGCCATATGAATATTAAGTAATAATAGCATGGCACTTCGAATTCGATATGCAAAAATTTTATATGGTTTTTTTTTTCAAAAAGATTCGATTATGTATCGAGAGAGTAGTATGAGATAAAAGGTATTCCCGATTTTCTCTTATCTATCGGGAGTCCAATTTAGCGTCACAAACTTTTTTGTTTTCACACCGAAGGGCTCTTAACAATATTTATGTTATAAAAAAAAAGAGTGCGAAAAAAAACAAGATTTTTCCTTTTTTGGTTGGATCAAAAAGAAACTTTGGGATTGCTGAATCAAAGACAAAAAAAAAGAATCCATTTTAAAATAGAAAGCAACGGAGCCATCATAGTATTTTTTAACTCCTCCGAAAGGAAGGGTGGCAATTTGATCATTTACCCATCGGGGGCTCATAGATTCTATTTTTATCTTTCTTGAATCGAAAGTAAGGGTCAATTTGATTGTAGAGCCGTATGCAATGCACAAAAGATCATGCCCGTACGGTTGTTCAATTCTATCTTTTTTCCTATTATTCTTTATCTTTCTTTTCTGTTCCTTTCATCACACTAGATAGAGAACCCTTCTATCATCAGGGTAATGATCCATCAACCTGCTAGTTCTTTTTATGAGGCGCAAACGGGAGAATTTATCCTGGAAGCGGAAGAACTGCTGAAACTACGCGAAACCCTCACAAGGGTTTATGTACAAAGGACGGGGAAACCATTATGGGTTGTATCTGAAGACATGGAAAGAGACGTTTTTATGTCAGCAACAGAAGCCCAAGCTTATGGAATTGTTGATCTGGTAGCAGTTGGATGAAAAAAAATGGATTTTGTGCAAATCTGTGATTTGAGATTTTATCTCCGAATTTACTATTCTATTAAATAGAAAAATTTCATAACCATCCGGTTAGGATCAATCTAAACCAACCCATCATGTATATGATTCAACATGCCAACTATTAAACAACTTATTAGAAATACAAGACAGCCAATTCAAAATGTCACGAAATCCCCCGCTCTTCGGGGATGTCCTCAGCGTCGAGGAACATGTACTAGGGTGTATGTGCGACTCGTTTAGATCATGAGCTGGCACAAAAAAAAAGCAAGAAAACCGCTTTCCAGTATGAATGATCAGTACCTGTGAATAGGATAAAATGGAAGAAGGAACTTCATTCACTATCTAAAAATAAGCAAATCTATCCCTCTAGTGTGTATAAAGTTTATGGTTTCCGTTGGTGCAAATCCAATCACCTGAATTTAAGATGAGAAGCAATTCTCCATTGGTACCAAATGGTTATCCATTAAGCGGAGGAAATCTTATTGAAATTCAAAAAAAAAATGAAGTTCCCACTCGGTCAAGAACGGACTACGAGGGTCAGCTACCCCCAGCTAACTTTCATAATTAAATACCGTTACTCTATAGATGGGTCTCATTGTGAAAGAATTGTTACTGGATAATTCCGGGTAGAGCCAAAGAGTGTGGTGTGAACTATACAAGTTACCAATAACATTGATTAAATGAAGTTAAAGGCTCCGGTGTATAGAGAAGACCTCACCGTTTAAGAAGTAACCATAGAAACGATGGAATCCACTATTTCTTTATCCATTTAATTTAGATTTCTTTTTTTTTTTTTTTTTTATTGACTATATTTTTGACACCTAGCAAAAGAAAATTGATTATTTCTTTCGTATTTCGTAGTAAAATATCGTGGTCGGGAAGGTTATAGTAGCCAAAGCCGTTGGAATTTGTATTTTATACATTGGAAAAATCCGTTTGGTTATTAATAGACCAGGACGGGGAAAAGAATAACTGAAAGAAAAGAAATCAATTAGTTATTCGTCAAAGTTTTATTTATTCAATGACCAGAATTAAACGCGGATATATAGCTCGGAGACGTAGAAAAAAAATTCGTTTATTTGCATCAAGTTTTCG